TCTTCAATTTTTAAATAGGTATTGGTTATGTCTAAAACCCAAAATAGAAATTCTTTTACTTTTATTTAATCTATTACCAATACAATATATTCCTTTGTTCCGGACTTTATATTCTAGTCAATTGAATCTGTTGAATTGTTGTTCAGTTCATATTGAAATGAATCCAAATTGATAAGGAGTTAGTCAATGATGCTCGAGCATGTACTTGTTTTGAGTGCCTACTTATTTTCTATCGGTATCTATGGATTGATCACGAGCCGGAATATGGTTAGAGCCCTTATGTGTCTTGAACTTATACTGAATGCGGTTAATATAAATTTCGTAACATTTTCTGATTTTTTTGATAGTCGGCAATTAAAAGGAAATGTTTTCTCAATTTTTGTTATAGCTATTGCCGCCGCTGAAGCAGCTATTGGACCGGCTATTGTTTCGTCAATTTATCGTAACAGAAAATCAACTCGTATCAATCAATCGAATTTGTTGAATAAGTAGTATTGTATTAATCATTGAAATTTGAATATTCATAAATTCGAATTAAATGACCATACATTAAATCTAATCCATGTTTTCGAAAATGTAAGAAATCAAAGTATCTTGGCTCTATCGCATGAGTCGATCCAGAAGTAGATTGTTTCCAAATTTCTGGTAAATTATTGATTCATCTGGTGTCTAAATATATGAGTCATTTACAAGTTTACTAGATCGAAAATTTCTGACGTTCAAAAATTTATAGATTCAATGTCACATTCAGTAAAGATTTATGATACGTGTATAGGGTGTACTCAATGTGTGCGAGCCTGCCCAACCGATGTATTAGAAATGATACCTTGGGACGGATGTAAAGCTAAGCAAATCGCTTCTGCTCCAAGAACAGAGGACTGTGTTGGTTGTAAGAGATGTGAATCCGCCTGCCCAACGGATTTCTTGAGTGTTCGCGTTTATTTATGGCATGAAACAACTCGAAGTATGGGTCTAGCTTATTAATACGTTCCAGAAAACCCTACTCGAATACATTTGATTTTTTTACCCTTACCGACAAAAACCCGCGCTCAAAATATATTTATTTCGAGCACGGGTTTTTCTGGTCCAAGTTTATTTTGTTTTTACCATGAATAATTTTCCTTGGTTAACGCTAATTGTAGTTTTGCCAATATCCGCGGGTTCCTTAATTTTCTTTCTTCCTCATAGAGGAAATAAGGTAATAAGGTGGTATACTATATGTATATGTATACTTGAACTCCTTCTAACAACCTATGCATTCGGTTATCGTTTCCAATTGGATGATCCGTTAATGCAGCTAACGGAGAATTATAAATGGATCCATTTTTTTGATTTTTACTGGAGGTTGGGAATAGATGGAATTTCTATAGGACCCATTTTACTGACAGGATTTATCACAACTTTAGCTACTTTAGCGGCTTGGCCCGTTACTCGAGATTCCCGACTATTTCATTTCCTAATGTTAGCAATGTATAGCGGTCAAATAGGACCATTCTCTTCTCAAGACCTTTTACTTTTTTTCATCATGTGGGAGTTAGAATTAATCCCCGTTTATCTACTTCTATCCATGTGGGGGGGAAAGAAACGTTTGTATTCAGCTACAAAATTTATTTTGTACACTGCCGGAGGTTCCGTTTTTTTATTAATGGGAGTTCTAGGTATTGGTTTATATGGTTCCAATGAACCGACATTAAATTTTGAAACATCAGCTAATCAATCATATCCTGTAGCACTAGAAATAATATTCTATATTGGATTTCTTATTGCTTTTGCTGTCAAATCACCGATCATACCCTTACACACATGGTTACCAGACACCCATGGAGAGGCACATTATAGTACTTGTATGCTTTTAGCCGGAATCTTATTAAAAATGGGAGCGTATGGATTGGTTCGGATCAATATGGAATTATTACCCCATGCCCATTCTATATTTTCTCCCTGGTTGATGATAGTAGGCACAATTCAAATAATCTATGCAGCTTCAACATCTCCCGGTCAGCGTAATTTAAAAAAAAGAATAGCCTATTCCTCTGTATCTCATATGGGTTTCATAATTATAGGAATTGGTTCTATAAGCGATACAGGGCTCAATGGGGCCATTTTACAAATAATTTCTCACGGATTTATTGGCGCTGCGCTTTTTTTCTTGGCCGGAACGAGTTATGATAGAATACGACTTGTTTATCTCGACGAAATGGGCGGAATGGCTATCGCAATTCCAAAAATATTCACGACTTTCAGTATCTTATCAATGGCTTCGCTTGCATTACCGGGCATGAGCGGTTTTGTTGCCGAATTGATAGTTTTTTTTGGAATACTTACTAGCCAAAAATATCTTTTAATGACAAAAGTATTAATTACTTTTGTAATGGCAATTGGAATGATATTAACTCCTATTTATTCATTATCTATGTTACGCCAGATGTTCTATGGATACAAGCTTTTTAATGCCCCAAACTCTTATTTTTTTGATTCTGGACCGCGAGAGTTATTTGTTTCGATTTCTATCCTTTTACCTGTAATAGGTATTGGTATTTATCCCGATTTCGTTTTCGCATTATCAGTTGACAAGGTCGAAGCTATTATATCGAATTATTTTTATAGATAGTTTTTGTGAATAAACCAAAATATAAAATACGATTATTTTTAAAATCGTTCATTGTACAATAAAAAAAGTTTTTTTCTGCTCTTAAGTTAAATAAAAAATTGGAATTCTATTATAACCATATAACCAGATATTTTTGACATTTTCGAGAACCATTTGAATCAAGTAATGGAAATGGAATGATTCAAATGGTTCTTGATGGTTTTCATATATATACGTATGCTGTCCTATGCTTCTAGTTATCAAGTACTTTATTCAATTCAATTAGATAGTAATGTAAATGAACCATAACTATGCAACCCTATTCCTAATAGATTAACTCCAAAATAGCATATCCAAATTATAAAAAAGCCCATTGAGGCCACAATTGCAGAATTTACACTTTCAAAATTTTTATTTGTTCTAATATGTAAATAAATCGCAAATACGGTCCAAGTAATAAATGCCCAAGTCTCTTTTGGATCCCAATTCCAATAGGATCCCCATGCTTCATTAGCCCATACTGCTCCCGAAAGAATACCTATGGTTAAAAGGATAAACCCCAAACTAATAATACGATAACTCCATCGATCCAATTGTTGAATTAATTGATACCTGTAATAATTCTGAGAAGAAATCAAAGAAGTGTTTTGTAAGACATTGTTTCTTTCATTCACGTATTGAATCTCACCAAAGGAAAATAACTCAGTTAATAAATTTTTGCTTTTACTAAAAATCCTTATGAATTTTCGAAATGTAATGACTAGAAGAGCTAGTGATAATAATGATCCACACAAAAGAGCTGCATAGCCCAATACCATCATACTTACGTGCATCATTAACCAATGGGATTGGAGAGCAGGTACTAATATTGCGGATTGATGCATTTCAGTTAAAAGACCCGAAGTAGCGAAACCCTGGGTAAAAATAGCACTTGGCGCGGTTATTGCGCTTAAATGGTTTTTTTGTTTTTTAAAATACGGAATCATATGAATAATGGAAAAACCCCACGAAAGAAAAATTAATGATTCATATAAATCGCTTAATGGTAAATGCCCAAAATAAATCCAACGAGTAACTAACAATCCTGTTATGCAGAAAAAAGTAGCTATCATCCCCTTTTCTGATGAATCATATAGTCCTACGATTTCATCGACTAATAAAGTTATCAAATGAATTGTAATTACAATTGAAATGATTGAAAAGGATATATGAGTTAATATACGCTCTAAAGTTGAAAATATCATAAAAATTATTAAAAACGGGGGGCCTCGATTATAGGAATTGAAATCGGGAATTGAATTCATTATAGGGCTTATTCTTTTAGAAAAAGCCATGCCGCCACTCGGACTCGAACCGAGATGCTCTAGCACTGCTTCCTAAGAGCAGCGTGTCTACCGATTTCACCATAGCGGCTTATTCGAAATCATAATAACCTATTTTTATTCAATCGTCGAGATTGAGGCGGTTAGTTCAATATTTTTTTAGGAAACATTCAAATTGATGACTAAAAGTTTGTTTCAAATCGTTTTTTTTATTATTTATTTATTATTTTAATTTTAGGGTATCCGTTTTTTTAACTTAACTAACAACGGAACGGGATTTTTCGTTTCGTAGTTTATTACTCTACGGTCTCCTGAAAATAAAACGGAACGTTTGTAACTAGATAATTTTGACTTCAATCCATGGATAGAACTAAAAATAAAAATGGATTATCGAGTCAAGTCGATGGGGAAGGTGAGAATCCCCATCTTGAAAATGATAAAACATACCAAAACCAAAGGTGAAACCTTGTGCTTGCGTTTATTCTTTTTCAAACAAAAGAATACCATTCATTTTTTAAATTCAGTAGACAACCGAATTCTTATTTCTACTAAAAAAACAAAATGAATTCAATTTAATATTGTTATTGATCAGGTTAAAACATTAGAGAAGGGAAATCATTTTTTTTTATTAAATGAAATAGTAATTTAAGTAATTTATTAAATAGTAATTTAGATTATTTTACTATTATTAGATTATTTTACTATATATTATTCTATTATTATTATTCTATATATTATTCTATTATTATTATTCTAATATTATATTATTTATATTCTATTATTTTTATAACCTCTAAATTTTAGAAAAAAAAAAACTTATAAATAAAATTATAACAAAAATTAGACTCTTTTTCGAATTAGACCGATCCAGATTTTTTAGTCTATTGGTTTATTATTTATTTGTCACATAAAAAAAACTTTTTGAGCTACCGGTAGAAAGAGATTTCGCTAACGAAAAAGCTTTCAATGCTGCCCAATACCCCTTCCTTTTCCAACTATTTTTACGAATACGTTTTTTTGAACTAGAGGTGCGCTTTTTTGGAACTGCCATTAAAAAATGATAATAGGTTCGTCGGTTGGATGTGAAAGACATCTATTGTTCAAAATCAATTGTTCTTTACTATATCTCTATCTAGTTATTCTCTAAATTACACTCCCAAGGTTTATAGAAAAATTGTCTAAAATATTACTAAGAACAATAAGATCTACTATGCCAAATAGAATAGATTGAAGTTTATAAAATCAAATTCAAATCAAAAAAATACAAACAAAGGGGTTGCGTGTTTGCTTTCTTTTTTTGTCATGTTACATTCTTACATGTAATAAAATACATCGAAAGGTTTAAAAACCCAATACCTCTCCTAAAAAAACTTTAATAATTTTTATTTTTCTATTATATTAATTAAATTGGTCAAGTTCGAAGAAAAAGTACACTTAATTTTCAAACTCGAATGAGCCTAGTAGTTAATCGATTAAAATATACAAAAAACTTTCTAAAAGCCGTTTTATTGGCCCCTCCGTTTTTATTTTACATAAAAAAAGTGTGGGATAGCATTTCCTACAAATAGCTTTTATTGTAATTGTAATGGAAGACAATCAATTAGTTCTAAAATGAATTCGTTAATGATTGGGAATAAAATAACCCAACCAAACTGCAATAAATAGGTTTTGTTTTATGGGAAATAGGTTTTCTGGGTCAAGTTATGGTTCCTATGATTCGTATAAAATACTGTTTTTGCTGTCATTATTTATCCTTGCTCTATAGATATAAAAAAATTATTTTAATACGTAATAATTAGACCGAAAATGCAATTTTTCGTTTTTATCTTCATAAAATTTTACTTAAAAATGGAAATTTCATATTAACAATTCAATTCAATATTAAAAAGAAACTTAATAATAAACAAAGTACGTATTTATTTTTCACTCGTAACTTGTTCATATCATTTGACTAACCCTAACTCTTCATCTTCATTTGAAATAGTTGAAGTAGTTTGGAAAGATTCCGAATAATTAAGGCTGGAAAATTCTATATTAAGTTTTATTTTATATATCTTAATTTTTTTATTAATCGATCGCTTTCAAAAGAAAAGAAATAAGAACCGGTGAATCAGAAACAATTAATTAAGATAATTTTTTTTATTTATTTTTTTATGGAATATACATATCAATATTCATGGATCATACCGTTCATTCCACTTCCAGTTCCTATGTTAATAGGAGCAGGACTTCTACTTTTTCCAACGGCAACCAAAAATCTTCGCCGTATGTGGGCTTTTCCGAGTGTTTTATTATTAAGTATAGTTATGCTTTTTTCAGCCCATTTCTTTATTCAGCAACTAAATAACAATTCTGCCTATCAATCTGTATGGTCTTGGACCATCAATAATGGTTTTTCTTTAGAGTTTGGCTGCTTGGTTGATCCACTTACTTCTATTATGTCAATATTAATCACAAGTGTTGGCATTATGGTTCTTATTTATAGTGACAATTATATGTCTCATGATCGGGGATATGTGAGATTTTTTGCTTATATGAGTTTTTCCAATACTTCAATGTTGGGATTAGTTACTAGTTCGAATTTAATACAAATTTATATTTTTTGGGAATTAGTTGGAATGTGTTCTTATCTATTAATAGGTTTTTGGTTCACCCGACCCAGTGCGGCGAATGCTTGTCAAAAAGCGTTTGTAACTAATCGTGTCGGGGATTTTGGGTTATTATTAGGAATTTTAGGTTTTTATTGGATAACAGGTAGCTTTGAATTTCGGGATTTGTTTGAAATATTCAAAAACTTGGTTTATAATAATGAAGTTAATCCTTTATTTGTTACTTTATGTGCCTTCCTATTATTTTCCGGCGCAGTTGCTAAATCTGCCCAATTTCCCCTTCATGTCTGGTTGCCCGATGCCATGGAAGGGCCTACCCCTATTTCGGCTCTTATCCATGCTGCTACCATGGTAGCAGCAGGAATTTTTCTTGTAGCTCGGCTTCTTCCTCTTTTCATAGTTATACCTTACATACTAAATCTAATATCTTTGATAGGTATAATAACATTATTTTTAGGAGCTACTTTAGCTCTTGCTCAAAAAGATATTAAGAGAGGCTTAGCTTATTCTACAATGTCTCAATTGGGTTATATGATGTTAGCTTTAGGTATGGGTTCTTATCGAGCTGCTTTATTTCATTTGATTACTCATGCTTATTCGAAAGCATTGTTGTTTTTAGGATCTGGATCTATTATTCATTCGATGGAAGCCATTGTTGGATATTCTCCAGATAAAAGTCAGAATATGGTTCTTATGGGCGGTTTAAGAAAACATGTACCAATTACAAAAACTTCTTTTTTATTAGGTACACTTTCTCTTTGTGGTATTCCACCTCTTGCTTGTTTTTGGTCCAAAGATGAAATTCTTAATGATAGTTGGTTGTATTCACCTATTTTTGCAATAATAGCTTATTCTACGGCAGGATTAACCGCCTTTTATATGTTTCGGATCTATTTACTTACTTTTGAAGGACATTTAAACGTTTATTTTCAAAATTACAGTGGCAAAAAAAACAGCTCATTCTATTCAATGTCTCTAT